ATGGCAAGCCTACGAAAAACTCACCCACTACTAAAAATCGCAAACGACGCACTAGTTGACCTCCCCACCCCCGCTAGCATCTCCGCATGATGAAACTTCGGCTCACTACTTGGTCTTTGCCTAATCTCCCAAATCCTCACAGGACTATTCCTTGCAATACACTACACCCCAGATATCGAATCCGCCTTCAACTCAGTCGCCCATATTTGCCGAGATGTTAACTTTGGCTGACTTATCCGTAACCTCCATGCTAACGGAGCATCCTTCTTTTTCATCTGTATCTATTTCCACATTGGACGAGGCCTTTACTATGGTTCATACCTTTATAAAGAAACCTGAAATATTGGAGTAGTTCTTCTTCTATTAGTAATAATAACAGCCTTTGTTGGCTACGTACTCCCCTGAGGACAAATGTCATTCTGAGGCGCCACCGTCATCACCAACCTCCTATCCGCTGTACCCTACGTAGGCACTACACTCGTAGAATGAATCTGAGGCGGCTTCTCTGTAGATAATGCCACCCTCACCCGATTCTTTGCCTTCCATTTCCTATTCCCATTTGTTATTCTAGCCATGACAATTCTCCATCTCCTATTCCTTCATGAAACCGGCTCTAACAACCCTATAGGACTAAACTCCAATGCAGACAAAATCTCGTTCCACCCATACTTTTCCTACAAAGATCTCCTAGGCTTTGCAGTCCTACTAATTGCGCTCGTCTCCCTAGCCCTATTTTCCCCTAACCTACTAGGAGACCCAGACAATTTTACACCCGCTAACCCAATAGTTACTCCTCCCCATATTAAACCCGAATGGTACTTCCTATTTGCATACGCAATTCTACGCTCCATCCCTAACAAACTAGGAGGTGTCCTTGCCCTCCTGGCTTCCATCCTTGTCCTTATAGTAGTCCCATTCCTCCACACCTCAAAACAACGAGGATTAACATTCCGACCGGCCTCCCAATTCCTGTTCTGAGCCCTTATCGCAGACGTCGTTATCCTCACCTGAATCGGCGGAATACCAGCAGAACAGCCATTTATCATTATCGGACAAGTAGCATCCGTCCTCTACTTCTCCCTATTCCTTGTCTTCTTCCCACTTGCAGGATGGACAGAAAACAAAGTCCTCGAACTAAACTGCATTTGTAGCTCAGCGCAGAGCGCCGGTCTTGTAAACCGGATGTCGGAGGTTAAAGTCCCCCCTCTTGCTCAAAGAGAGGAGACTTTAACTCCTACCCCTAACTCCCAAAGCTAGGATCCTAAATTAAACTACTCATTGTAGACACCACATATATGTACTGCTTTGTACATATATGTATTTACCCCATATATTATATACAACATAAATATAATAGCATTCAAGGACATTTATGTATTATCAACATTCACTAATATTACCCATTCATACAACAACATTTACTCTAAGAATTACATAAAGCAAAATTACAAGAAATTACAATTTAATGAAATAAAGAATAATCGAGATTTAAATACTCAACAGCTTAACTCATAGACCAAATATATACCAAGTACCAACATCCCGTTATTTACAAATATTATGAGCAGTAAGAGCCTACCATCCAGCTCATATCTTAATGCATACGGTTATTGAAGGTGAGGGACAACTATTGTGGGGGTTTCACTTAGTGAACTATTCCTGGCATTTGGTTCCTATTTCAGGGCCATGAATTGATATTATCCCCCATTCTTTCCTTGACGCTTGCATAAGTTAATGGTGGCGACCATACGACTCGTTACCCAACATGCCGGGCGTTCTTTCCATCGGGCAAGGGGTTTCCTTTTTTTGGTTTCCTTTCATTTGACATTTCAGAGTGCACACGGTAATAACACTACAAGGTTGAACATTTCCTTGCCCGCAGCGGAAATAGTATTCATGGTGAAAAGACTTTCTATAAAGAACCACATACTTGGATATCAAGAGCATAAATGATAATATTACTCCTAGAATATCTAAGATGCCCCCTCTCGGCTTTTGCGCGTTAAACCCCCCTACCCCCCTAAACTCGTGACATAACTAACACTCCTGTAAACCCCCCGTAAACAGGAAAATCTCGAGTGGGGTATTTATGGCCCATAAACGTATCTATTTACATTATTATAAATATTACGCATGCTAGCGTAGCTTAATAAAAGCATAACACTGAAGATGTTAAGATGAGCCCTAGAAAGCTCCGCAGGCACAAAGGTTTGGTCCTGACTTTACTGTCAGCTTTAGCTAGAATTACACATGCAAGTATCCGCACCCCCGTGAGAATGCCCCCCGGTTTTCCGTCCGAAAACAAGGAGCTGGTATCAGGCTCACCCAATTTATGCCCACGACGCCTTGCTTAGCCACACCCTCAAGGGAACTCAGCAGTGATAGACCTTAAGCTATAAGTGTAAACTTGACTTAGTTAAAGCTAAGAGGGCCGGTAAAACTCGTGCCAGCCACCGCGGTTATACGAGAGGCCCAAGCTGACAAACGCCGGCGTAAAGCGTGGTTAAGGCACATTTAAAAACTAAAGCCGAATACCTTCAGAGCAGTTATACGCATCCGAAAGCACGAAGCCCCACCACGAAAGTGGCTTTATGACTCCTGATCCCACGAAAGCTAGGGCACAAACTGGGATTAGATACCCCACTATGCCTAGCCGTAAACCTTGATAGAACTATACGCCCTCTATCCGCCTGGGTACTACGAGCATTAGCTTGAAACTCAAAGGACTTGGCGGTACTTTAGATCCCCCTAGAGGAGCCTGTTCTATAACCGATAACCCCCGTTTAACCTCACCCTCCCTTGTTTATCCCGCCTATATACCGCCGTCGTAAGCTTACCCTGTGAAGGCTTAATAGTAAGCAAAATTGGCACTGCCCAGAACGTCAGGTCGAGGTGTAGCATATGAGAGGGGAAGAGATGGGCTACATTCGCTAAATTAGCGAATACGAATGATAGTGCTGAAAATGCACATCTGAAGGAGGATTTAGCAGTAAGTGGAAAGCAGAGTGTTCCACTGAAGCTGGCTCTGAAGTGCGTACACACCGCCCGTCACTCTCCCCGAGCTTACAAACACGAATATACATAAAATGCTTAAACCGCTAAGGGGAGACAAGTCGTAACATGGTAAGTGTACCGGAAGGTGCACTTGGAAAAAATCAGAGTATAGCTAAGACAGAATAGCATTTCCCTTACACTGAAAAGTCATCCGTGCAAATCGGATTACCCTGACGCCAACTAGCTAGCCCACCCCTACAAGAACAACAATTCAATCTAAATAAACCCAAACACACGCCACCCCAGTTAAACAAATCATTTTACCCCCCTAGTATGGGCGACAGAAAAGGAACTATTGGAGCGATAGAGAAAGTACCGCAAGGGAACGCTGAAAAAGTAAATGAAAAAAACCAGTGAAGCCTAAAAAAGCAGAGATTTTACCTCGTACCTTTTGCATCATGATTTAGCCAGTACTACCCAAGCAAAGAGAACTTTAGTTTGAGCCCCCGAAACTACGTGAGCTACTCCAAGACAGCCTATCAATAGGGCAAACCCGTCTCTGTGGCAAAAGAGTGGGAAGAGCTTTGAGTAGAGGTGACAGACCTACCGAACCTAGTTATAGCTGGTTGCCTGAGAATTGGATAGGAGTTCAGCCTCCAGGTTTCTTTCTTCGCCACGGTTAAGTCCTCATCCCGATACCTTTCAAAGAAGCCTAGAGAGTTAATCAAAGGGGGTACAGCCCCTTTGAGACAAGATACAACTTTTCCAGGAGGGTAAAGATCATATTTATTCAAGGTTACAATGCCCAGGTGGGCCTAAGAGCAGCCATCCTAGTAGAAAGCGTTAAAGCTCAAGCATTAAACTCTACCCATATATTTCGATAATCAAGTCCCAACCCCCTAACATTATCAGGCCATCTCATGCCCCCATGAGAGCGCTTATGCTAATATGAGTAACAAGAGAGCATCCGCCTCTCTCCTTGCACACGTGTAAATCGGAACGAACCCCCACCGAAATTTAACGGCCCCAAACAAAGAGGGTAATGAACAACAAGCGAACAACCAGAAAACCATCCAGCATACAACCGTTAACCCTACACTGGTGTGCCTAAAAGGAAAGACTAAAAGAAAAAGAAGGAACTCGGCAAACAATAAAAGCCTCGCCTGTTTACCAAAAACATCGCCTCTTGCAAAAACAAAGAATAAGAGGTCCCGCCTGCCCTGTGACTATATGTTCAACGGCCGCGGTATTTTAACCGTGCGAAGGTAGCGCAATCACTTGTCTTTTAAATGGAGACCTGTATGAATGGCATTACGAGGGCTTAACTGTCTCCTTTTTCAAGTCAGTGAAATTGATCTCCCCGTGCAGAAGCGGGGATACATCTATAAGACGAGAAGACCCTATGGAGCTTTAGACACCAAGACATATCACGTTAAACACCCCTGAATAAAGGACTAAACCGAGTGACCCATGTCCCTATGTCTTTGGTTGGGGCGACCACGGGGAAATAAAAAACCCCCGAGTGGACAGGGAGTTTGACCTCCTAAAACCAAGAGCTGCAGCTCTAAGAAACAGAATTTCTGACCTATAAGATCCGGCAACGCCGATCAACGGACCGAGTTACCCTAGGGATAACAGCGCAATCCCCTTTTAGAGCCCATATCGACAAGGGGGTTTACGACCTCGATGTTGGATCAGGACATCCTAATGGTGCAGCCGCTGTTAAGGGTTCGTTTGTTCAACGATTAAAGTCCTACGTGATCTGAGTTCAGACCGGAGCAATCCAGGTCAGTTTCTATCTATAAAATGTTCTTTTCTAGTACGAAAGGACCGAAGAGAAGAGGCCTATACTCAAAGCACGCCTCACCCCTCCTGTTGAAAACAACTAAAATAGGCAAAAGGGCATATCCCTTATGCCTAAGATAATGGCATGTTGGAGTGGCAGAGCCCGGTAATTGCAAAAGACCTAAGCCCTTTTTACAGAGGTTCAAGTCCTCTCCCCAACTATGATCACCGCCCTACTAATTCACATCCTTAACCCCCTAGCCTTCATCGTCCCCGTCCTACTCGCCGTAGCCTTCCTTACTCTTATTGAACGAAAAGTCCTAGGCTATATGCAACTACGTAAAGGTCCAAATATTGTAGGACCCTACGGCCTCCTCCAACCAATTGCGGACGGGGTTAAACTATTTATTAAAGAACCAGTTCGACCATCAACCTCCTCCCCTGTCCTTTTTCTCCTTGCCCCTATACTTGCACTAACCCTAGCCCTCACTCTTTGAGCCCCAATACCCCTACCATACCCTGTAACCGATTTAAATTTAGGTATCCTCTTTATTCTCGCCCTATCAAGCTTAGCCGTCTACTCAATCCTTGGCTCAGGGTGGGCCTCGAATTCAAAATATGCTCTCATTGGGGCCCTCCGAGCCGTGGCCCAAACCATCTCTTACGAAGTCAGCCTTGGGCTTATTCTTCTCAATGCCATTATCTTCACAGGGGGCTTTACCCTACAAACCTTTAATATTGCCCAAGAAGCAACCTGATTAATTATCCCCGCTTGACCCCTAGCTGCAATATGATACATTTCCACCCTCGCAGAAACAAACCGAGCCCCTTTTGACCTCACTGAAGGAGAATCAGAATTAGTCTCAGGTTTCAATGTTGAATATGCAGGTGGACCTTTCGCCCTATTTTTCCTAGCTGAATATGCAAATATTTTACTAATAAATACACTCTCCGCAACCCTTTTCTTAGGGGCCTCCCACATACCTACAATACCAGAACTAACCGCCACTAATCTAATAATTAAAGCAGCCCTTCTCTCAATAGTTTTCTTATGAGTACGAGCCTCTTACCCACGATTCCGATACGACCAGCTCATGCACCTCATTTGAAAAAATTTTCTCCCCCTTACACTTGCCCTTGTAATTTGACATCTTGCCCTTCCCATTGCATTCGCAGGTCTCCCACCCCAACTATAACACCGGATTCGTGCCTGAAACCTAAGGGCCACTTTGATAGAGTGAACTATGGGGGTTAAAGTCCCCCCGACTCCTTAGAAAGAAGGGGCTCGAACCCTAACTAAAGAGATCAAAACTCTTTGTGCTTCCACTACACCACTTTCTAGTAAAATCAGCTAAGTAAGCTCTTGGGCCCATACCCCAAATATGTTGGTTAAAATCCTTCTTTTACTGATGAACCCATACATCTTAGCTACCCTACTATTTGGTCTAGGCCTAGGGACCACAATTACATTTGCAAGCTCACACTGACTTCTCGCATGAATGGGACTTGAAATAAATACCCTTGCCATCATTCCACTAATAGCCCAAAGCCACCACCCACGAGCAATTGAAGCCACCACCAAATATTTCCTCACCCAAGCCACAGCAGCCGCTATACTACTGTTTGCCAGCACCACTAACGCCTGACTCACCGGGCAATGAAACATTGAGCAAATAACGCACCCCCTCCCTACCACCATAATTATTCTTGCTCTTGCACTTAAAATTGGCCTAGCCCCCCTACACTCCTGATTACCAGAAGTTCTACAAGGGCTCGACCTTACAACTGGATTAATTCTTTCTACCTGACAAAAACTTGCCCCCTTCGCCCTCATTCTACAACTACACTCAACAAGCCCCACAATATTAATTATACTCGGCATACTATCAACCCTTGTAGGAGGCTGAGGCGGGCTAAACCAAACACAGTTACGAAAAATGCTAGCCTACTCCTCAATCGCCCACCTTGGTTGAATAGTCCTAATCCTCCAATTCTCACCCTCACTCACCCTTCTAACACTCCTTACCTACATTGTTATAACATGCTCAGCCTTCCTTGTATTCAAATTAAATAAAGCAACAAACATTAATATGCTCGCCAGCTCCTGAGCAAAAATACCCGCACTCACATCCTTGACCCCTCTTGTTCTCCTCTCACTAGGAGGCCTCCCCCCACTTACAGGCTTTATACCAAAATGACTTATTCTTCAAGAACTCTCTAAACAAGACTTAGCACCCGTAGCAACTCTCGCCGCCCTAAGCGCCTTACTCAGCCTCTACTTTTACCTCCGACTATCCTACGCAATAACCCTAACTATATCACCTAACAACCTAAATGGTACTACCCCCTGACGCCTCGCCTCCAACCAACTTTCCCTCCCTTTATCTTTGTCCCTTGTAGCCACACTTACCCTCCTACCCCTTACCCCCGCCCTGACTACAATTTTGATCCCTTAAGGGACTTAGGATAACATATGAGTCCAAGGACCTTCAAAGTCCTAAGCGGGGGTGAAAATCCCCCAGACCCTGATAAGACTTGCGGGACATTACCCCACATCTCCTGCATGCAAAACAGACACTTTAATTAAGCTAAAGCCTTCCTAGACAGGCAGGCCTCGATCCTACAAAATCTTAGTTAACAGCTAAGCGCCCAAACCAACGAGCATCCGTCTACCTTTCCCCGCCTTTTATAAAAAGGAAGGCGGGGAAAGCCCCGGCAAACGCTAGTCTGCTCCTTAAGATTTGCAATCTTACATGTCAAACACCTCAGGGCTTGGTAAGAAGAGGGCTCAAACCTCTGTATATGGGGCTACAATCCACCGCTTACTCAGCCATCCTACCTGTGGCAATCACACGCTGATTTTTCTCGACCAACCATAAAGACATTGGCACCCTCTATCTAGTATTCGGTGCATGAGCTGGTATAGTTGGCACAGCCCTAAGCCTACTAATCCGAGCTGAACTAAGCCAACCAGGTGCCCTTCTTGGGGACGACCAGATCTACAATGTAATCGTTACAGCCCATGCCTTCGTAATAATTTTCTTTATAGTAATACCAATTATGATCGGAGGGTTTGGAAACTGACTTATTCCCCTAATAATCGGAGCTCCTGATATAGCATTTCCCCGAATAAACAACATAAGCTTTTGACTTCTCCCTCCTTCCTTCCTCCTACTCCTTGCCTCTTCCGGGGTCGAGGCCGGAGCGGGCACTGGTTGAACAGTATACCCCCCTCTTGCTAGCAATTTAGCCCACGCCGGGGCATCCGTTGACCTAACCATCTTTTCCCTTCATCTAGCAGGGATTTCTTCAATTCTTGGTGCAATTAACTTTATTACAACCATTATTAATATAAAACCCCCTGCCATCTCTCAATACCAGACACCCCTGTTCGTTTGAGCAGTTCTTATTACAGCTGTTCTCCTTCTACTTTCACTGCCAGTCCTTGCCGCCGGCATTACAATGCTCCTCACAGACCGAAACTTAAATACTACCTTCTTCGACCCAGCAGGAGGAGGTGATCCCATCCTCTACCAACACCTATTCTGATTCTTCGGCCACCCGGAAGTTTACATTTTAATTCTTCCCGGATTCGGAATAATTTCACACATCGTTGCCTACTATTCCGGTAAAAAAGAACCCTTCGGGTACATAGGAATGGTATGAGCTATAATGGCTATCGGCCTACTAGGCTTTATTGTATGAGCCCATCACATGTTCACAGTAGGAATAGACGTAGACACACGGGCCTACTTTACATCCGCAACTATAATCATCGCAATTCCAACCGGAGTAAAAGTGTTTAGCTGACTCGCAACCCTTCATGGAGGTGCTGTCAAATGAGAAACTCCCCTTCTTTGAGCCGTTGGTTTCATTTTCCTCTTTACAGTTGGAGGCTTAACAGGAATTATTCTGGCCAATTCATCCCTAGACATTGTACTCCATGATACTTATTACGTAGTAGCCCACTTCCACTACGTCCTATCTATGGGGGCCGTGTTCGCCATCGTCGCTGCCTTCGTACACTGATTCCCACTATTTACCGGCTACACCCTTCATGACACATGAACTAAGATTCATTTCGGAGTAATGTTTGCAGGTGTAAATCTTACATTCTTCCCACAACACTTCCTTGGATTAGCAGGAATGCCTCGACGATACTCAGACTACCCAGATGCCTACGCCCTTTGAAACACAATCTCTTCTATTGGGTCCCTAGTCTCCCTCGTAGCAGTAATTATGTTCCTATTTATTATCTGAGAAGCATTCACTGCCAAACGTGAGGTCCTATCAGTAGAACTAACCGCAACCAATGTAGAATGACTACATGGCTGCCCTCCCCCTTATCACACATTCGAGGAACCTGCATTTGTATTAGTGCAAAATAGCAACCGAGAAAGGGAGGAGTCGAACCCCCATAAGCTGGTTTCAAGCCAACCACATCAACCGCTCTGTCACTTTCTTCATAAGATACTAGTAAAATTAGCCATTACATTGCCTTGTCAAGGCAAAATTGTGGGTTAAACCCCCGCGTATCTTGTTTTATAATGGCCCATCCCACACAACTAGGATTTCAAGATGCAGCTTCACCTGTCATAGAGGAACTTCTCCATTTCCACGACCACGCCCTAATAATCGTATTTCTAATCAGTGCGCTGGTACTTTACATTATTGTTGCCATATTAACAACTAAACTTACCAACAGTTATATTCTAGATTCCCAAGAAATTGAAATCATCTGAACAGTCCTCCCAGCCATTGTTCTCATTCTTATTGCCCTCCCCTCCCTACGCATCCTCTACCTAATAGACGAAATTAATGATCCTCATCTAACAATTAAAGCTGTAGGACATCAATGATATTGAAGCTATGAGTACACAGACTACGAAGACCTGGGCTTTGATTCCTATATAATTCCCACACAAGACCTGGCCCCCGGCCAATTCCGATTACTTGAAGCAGATCACCGAATAGTAATTCCAGTTGAATCTCCCATTCGAATTCTAATCTCTGCTGATGATGTCCTCCATTCATGGGCAGTACCTTCTCTTGGCGTTAAAATAGATGCAGTCCCCGGACGATTAAACCAAACAGCCTTCATTGCATCCCGACCAGGGGTCTTCTACGGCCAATGCTCCGAAATTTGCGGCGCCAACCATAGCTTTATACCTATCGTAGTTGAAGCAGTCCCATTAGAACACTTTGAGAACTGATCCTCCCTAATACTTGAAGATGCCTCACTAAGAAGCTAAACCGGGCGCAGCGTTAGCCTTTTAAGCTAAAAATTGGTGACTCCCAACCACCCTTAGTGATATGCCACAGCTTAATCCAACACCCTGGCTCAGCATTTTTATATTCTCTTGACTAGTATTCCTATTTATTCTTCCCCCCAAAGTTATAGCTCACACCTTCCCAAACGAACCTACGCCCCAAAGCACAGAAAAAACTAAAGGAGAGCCTTGAAACTGACCATGGCATTAAGCTTCTTTGACCAATTTATAAGCCCGGTCTTCTTAGGTATTCCCCTAATTGCATTAGCTCTGACCCTCCCCTGGCTACTATTTCCTACGCCCACTACCCGATGACTAAATAATCGACTATTAACACTCCAAAACTGATTCGTCGGCCGATTCGTGCACGAACTCTTTATGCCTGTAAACCTACCTGGCCATAAATGAGCCGTTCTATTAACATCGTTGATACTATTCCTTATTTCCCTAAATATACTAGGCCTTCTACCATACACCTTCACTCCAACAACACAACTCTCACTCAATATGGGCTTCGCATTCCCGCTTTGACTGGCAACAGTTATTATTGGCATGCGCAACCAGCCAACCGAAGCCCTAGGCCACCTCCTTCCAGAAGGCACCCCTACCCCTCTTATTCCAGTGCTAATTGTCATCGAAACAATTAGTCTATTTATTCGCCCACTGGCACTCGGAGTTCGACTAACTGCTAACCTTACAGCTGGCCACCTTCTTATTCAATTAATTGCAACAGCCGCGACCGTCCTCTTACCATTAATACCAACTGTAGCTATTCTCACCGCTACTCTACTTTTCCTTCTTACACTTCTAGAGGTTGCCGTCGCAATAATTCAGGCTTACGTATTCGTCCTATTATTAAGCCTTTACCTCCAAGAAAACGTGTAACTTCCCTTAACTAAAGGCTTATAATGGCCCACCAAGCACACGCATTCCACATAGTTGACCCCAGCCCCTGACCACTTACAGGTGCAGTAGCTGCCCTGCTAATAACCTCAGGCCTCGCTATCTGATTCCACTTCCATTCTACTACACTAATAACTGTTGGGACAGCCCTGCTTCTTCTCACCATATATCAATGATGGCGTGACATCGTCCGAGAAGGTACCTTCCAAGGACACCACACACCTCCTGTCCAAAAAGGTCTTCGATTCGGGATAATTCTCTTTATCACTTCTGAAGTTTTCTTCTTCCTGGGATTCTTCTGAGCCTTCTACCACTCCAGCCTCGCCCCTACACCTGAACTAGGAGGCCACTGACCGCCCGCAGGTCTTACCACCCTAGATCCATTCGAAGTGCCCCTCTTAAATACAGCAGTCCTTCTTGCCTCTGGAGTTACAGTTACCTGAGCTCACCACAGCATTATAGAAGGCAATCGAAAAGAAGCAATCCAGTCTCTAGCACTGACAATTCTCCTCGGTTTCTACTTCACCTTCCTTCAAGCTATAGAATACTATGAAGCTCCCTTTACAATCGCAGACGGAGTCTACGGTTCCACATTCTTTGTAGCCACAGGCTTCCACGGCCTCCATGTCATTATTGGTTCAACATTCTTAGCTGTATGCTTACTCCGTCAAATCCGCTACCACTTCACATCTGACCACCACTTCGGATTCGAGGCAGCTGCCTGATACTGACATTTTGTAGACGTTGTCTGACTATTCCTTTACGTCTCCATCTACTGATGAGGATCCTAATCTTTCTAGTATCAACCCCAGTATAAGTGACTTCCAATCACCAGGTCTTGGTTAAAATCCAAGGAAAGATAATGAGCCTGATCACAACAATTATTACAATCGCCGCCGTACTCTCAACCGTCCTAGCCCTAGTCTCCTTTTGACTCCCCCAAATATCTCCTGACTATGAAAAGCTCTCTCCCTACGAATGTGGTTTTGATCCTCTCGGCTCAGCCCGCCTGCCATTTTCCCTTCGATTTTTTCTCGTTGCCATCCTCTTTCTATTATTTGACCTAGAAATCGCCCTTTTACTGCCACTTCCCTGAGGAGATCAACTTCCTTCACCACTATCCACCTTCCTTTGAGCTTCCACCGTTCTAGTCCTTTTAACACTAGGCCTAATCTATGAGTGATTACAAGGAGGTCTAGAATGAGCTGAATAGGTAATTAGTCTAAGAAAAACACTTGATTTCGGCTCAAGAACTTGTGGTTAAAGTCCATAATTGCCTAATGACCCCCGTTCACTTCGCCTTTTCAACCACCTTCCTACTGGGATTAACAGGCCTAGCATTCCACCGAACCCATCTCCTCTCGGCCCTCCTATGCTTAGAAGCCATAATACTCTCCCTATTTATTGCACTCTCCATCTGGACCCTTCAACTAGACTCAACTAACTTCTCAGCCTCCCCTATGCTCCTCCTAGCCTTCTCAGCCTGCGAAGCAAGTGCAGGACTCGCACTACTAGTTGCCACCTCCCGCACCCACGGGAGCGACCGACTACAAAGCTTAAATCTCCTACAATGCTAAAAATTCTTATTCCCACACTTATGCTCGTACCAACAACCTGGTTAACTCCCCCAAAATGATTATGGCCCGTAACCCTCTCCCACAGTCTTATTATCGCACTTGCTAGCCTTACCTGGTTGGAAAACCTATCAGAAACAGGTTGGACCTCTCTCAACCTTTATATAGCCACAGACCCCCTATCAACCCCTCTTCTCGTCCTCACTTGCTGACTCCTTCCCCTTATAATCTTAGCCAGCCAAAACCATACCACTCTGGAGCCAATTAATCGCCAACGAATATATATTACTCTTCTAACATCCTTGCAAATCTTCCTTATTATAGCCTTCGGCGCAACCGAAATTATTATATTTTATATTATATTTGAAGCCACCCTAATTCCAACCCTGGTTATCATTACCCGCTGAGGGAACCAAACAGAACGTTTAAATGCAGGAACCTATTTCTTATTCTATACGCTAGCAGGTTCACTCCCCCTTCTAGTAGCCCTCCTCTTGCTCCAAAATAGCACAGGTACCCTCTCCCTTCTAACCCTCCAATACTCCACCCCCCTACAACTAGTATCCTATGCAGATAAGCTATGATGAGCAGGCTGCCTACTAGCATTTCTAGTAAAAATACCCCTATACGGAGTTCACTTATGGCTACCCAAAGCCCACGTTGAAGCCCCAATTGCCGGGTCAATAGTTCTTGCAGCCGTACTTCTAAAACTAGGAGGTTACGGTATAATGCGAATGATAATTATACTAGAACCACTCACCAAAGAACTTAGCTATCCCTTTATTATCTTCGCATTATGAGGTGTTATCATAACAGGTTCAATTTGCCTCCGCCAAACAGACTTAAAATCACTAATCGCTTACTCCTCAGTAAGCCATATGGGTCTCGTTGCAGGAGGGATTTTAATCCAAACGCCCTGAGGCTTCACAGGAGCCCTTATTCTTATAATTGCACATGGCCTAACATCCTCCGCCCTGTTCTGTCTAGCAAATACTAACTATGAACGAACCCACAGCCGAACAATAGTCCTAGCACGAGGCCTGCAAATAGTACTCCCTCTTATAACCACCTGATGATTTATCGCCAGCCTTGCCAACCTGGCATTACCCCCTCTCCCTAATCTCATAGGAGAACTTATAATCATTACCTCCTTATTTAACTGATCCAACTGAACCCTAGCACTAACAGGGGCTGGTACCCTTATTACAGCAGGCTACTCACTCTACATGTTCTTAATAACACAACGAGGCCCAATCCCCGCACATATTATTGCCTTAGACCCTACACACTCCCGAGAACATCTTCTCATCGCTCTGCATTTACTCCCCCTCATCCTCCTGATCCTCAAACCCGAGCTAATCTGAGGTTGAACTTCTTGTAGATATAGTTTAATCTAAAACATTAGACTGTGGCTCTAAAAATAGGGGTTAAAACCCCCTTATTTACCGAGAGAGGCTCGCTAGCAACGAAAACTGCTAATTTTCGCAACCTTGGTTGAACCCCAGGGCTCACTCGCACAGCTTCTAAAGGATAACAGCTCATCCGCTGGTCTTAGGAACCAGAAACTCTTGGTGCAAATCCAAGTAGCAGCTATGCACCCCACCTCTCTAATAATAACAACTAGCCTAATCATTATCTTCTCCCTACTAGTATACCCGGTACTCACAACTCTCTCCCCCCGCCCTCAGTCCCCTGACTGGGCTCTGGTACAGGTTAAAACCGCAGTAAAACTAGCATTCTTCGTTAGCTTACTCCCCCTTTTCTTATTTATGAATGAAGGAGCAGAAACAATTATTACCAATTGAACTTGAATAAACACCTTAACCTTTGATATTAATATTAGCCTAAAATTTGACCACTACTCTATTATCTTTACCCCCATCGCACTATATGTAACATGATCTATTCTAGAGTTCGCATCATGATATATACACTCAGACCCCTTCATAAACCGATTTTTCAAATATTTACTAGTTTTCCTTATTGCCATAATTATTCTCGTAACAGCAAATAACATGTTCCAACTCTTTATTGGATGAGAAGGCGTAGGAATTATATCTTTCCTCCTTATCGGTTGATGATACGGGCGAGCAGACGCTAACACAGCAGCCCTACAAGCAGTAGTCTACAACCGAGTCGGAGACATCGGACTTATCCTTGCCATAGCCTGAATAGCAACTAACCTCAACTCATGAGAGATACAACAAATATTTGTAGCCGCTAAAAACTTTGACTTAACCCTCCCACTCCTTGGATTAATCGTTGCCGCTACTGGTAAATCAGCCCAATTTGGCCTTCACCCTTGACTCCCCTCTGCCATAGAGGGCCCTACACCGGTCTCTGCCCTACTGCATTCCAGCACAATGGTGGTTGCAGGAATCTTCCTCTTAGTCCGAATAAGCCCTCTGATGGAACACAATCAAACAGCCTTAACCCTCTGCTTATGCTTAGGCGCCCTAACTACCCTATTCACCGCTACCTGTGCTCTCACCCAAAATGACATCAAAAAAATTGTTGCATTCTCCACATCAAGCCAACTAGGGCTAATAATAGTCACAATCGGCCTAAATCAACCCCAACTTGCCTTCCTTCACATCTGTACACATGCCTTCTTCAAAGCCATACTCTTCCTCTGCTCTGGCTCAATCATCCATAGCCTTAACGACGAACAGGACATTCGTAAAATAGGAGGTATACACCACCTCACCCCTTTCACCTCTTCCTGCCTAACTCTCGGCAGCCTTGCCCTAACCGGAACCCCCTTCCTAGCCGGATTCTTCTCCAAAGATGCTATCATTGAAGCACTTAACACTTCCCACCTTAACGCCTGAGCCCTAACACTTACCCTTATTGCTACTTCCTTCACAGCTATCTACAGCCTCCGAGTCGTTTTCTTCGTCTCCATAGGCCACCCCCGATTTAATACCCTCTCCCCTATCAACGAAAACAACCCCGCAGTAATTAATCCTATTAAACGATTAGCATGAGGCAGCATTATCGCCGGCCTTCTAATTACTTCTAATATTACCCCCCTAAAAACACCAATTATAACCATGCCACCTCTACTAAAATTAGCAGCCCTTGCTGTTACCATTTTAGGACTAACCCTTGCCCTAGAACTGGCATCACTAACAAGCAAGCAATTTAAACCCACCCCTATACTCACCCCCCACCACTTCTCAAATATACTAGGCTTCTTCCCACATATTATTCATCGCTTCACACCCAAACTCAACCTCGTCCTAGGCCAAGCCATCGCTGGCCAAATAGTCGACCAAACCTGACTAGAAAAAACAGGCCCTAAAGCCCTAACTTCATCCAACATGCCTCTAATTACCACTACAAGCAACGCCCAACAAGGGATAATTAAAACCTACCTTGCCCTATTCTTCCTTACCATAGCCCTTGCTATCCTACTTGTCTCGTATTAAACCGCCCGAACCGCCCCCCGACTTAACCCTCGCGTTAATTCTAAAACCACAAATAGAGTAAGAAGTAATACCCACGCACTAATAACCAACATACCTCCCCCTAACGAATATATCAACGCCACTCCTCCTACATCCCCCCGAAAAACAGAAAACTCCCCCATATCATCCGCAGGTACCCAAGAAAACTCATACCATCCGCCCCCAAAAAAACTACAAGCCAATACAACACACACCCCATAAATTACCATATATAATACAACAGCTGGACTCCCTCAACTTTCAGGGTACGGCTCAGCAGCTAAAGCTGACGAATAAGCAAACACAACTAACATCCCTCCTAAATAAATTAAAAAAAGTACCAACGACAAAAAAGAACCCCCATGCCCTACCAAAACTCCACACCCTATGCCCGACACAACAACCAACCCTAAAGCAGCAAAATAAGGAGAAGGATTAGAAGCAACTGCAACTAATCCTAAAATTAATCCAAACAATAACAGACACATCATATAAGTCATAATTCCTGCCAGGACTCTAACCAGGACTAATGGCTTGAAAAACCACCGTTGTAATTCAACTAC